ATAATGAAAAAAAAATAATTAAGTCAATTTTTTTTTTTTTTATTTTTTTTATTATTAATATTTTCTATTTTTCTATGTTATTTTATATGTTTTTTTATGTTATTACAATTACTTCAGTTATTCAATTGATCTTTTTTCTCTATATTATAATTATATTTTATATCAAAAAAATTGGCTCAATAAAATCTGGTTTTGTTGTTATAGAACACGGTATTCTATATTATATAGTAACAATATTCTATAGTAGCAAAACAATAAGAAATACGAATAAGAAATTTAACGAATAATAAATTAAAAAGTATGAATAGAACAAAAGAGGGGGGAGGAAATAATAAAGAAAAATTTATACAAAGCTAGATATGAATCATCCGCACCCTCTTTTTTGTATTTCATTAATTGAATTTTGTTTGATTAAGACTAAGTTCTGTAAAAACCCCCGCCTTCTTTAAAATATCATGAACAGTTCCTGTGGGTTGAGCTCCTTTTTCAAGGAAATACAGAATAGCGGGAACATTTAAATAGGTTTGATTATTTATCGGATCATAAAAACCCACTTTTCGAAGATCTCTTCCCTCTCTTCGGGATCGAACATCAATTGCAACGATTCGATAAACGGCTCATTGGGATAGATGTAGTTAAATAATACCCCCCCCTAGAAACGTATAAGAAGTTTTCTCCTCGTACGGCTCGAGAAAAAAATGATTAATTTAAAGTTATGTCTATGTATGGAATTATATGATTATGATATGGAATTAGAATGTCAAAAAGATCCATAAACAGCAAATCAATTAGACATTTAAACCCGTCTTTTTTTTTTCTAAAAAAAAAAAGAAGAAAAAAGCATTCGTACTCTCATAACTCAAGTCAAATAACTCTCAAAATGCTAAAAAAACCTTAGGCATTCCTTTATTGAGTGGTCTCTAACCCCTTTTTTGTTTGTCTCGCTTAGAATCTATTTCGATTCTTCATTTTAATCTAGTTGTTGAGAAAAGTGAAAAGGGTATTTCCTTGTTCTAGGATCTTTTATCTTTGTCTTGAATCATTAGGTTTAGACATTACTTCGGCGATATTTAATCATTTCAAAAATGGCAGCAACATGCCCTTTTTTCTCTCTTTTTTTCTTTCTATAAAAGAATCATATGAACGATTAATTCCCGCATGATACACTTTTGATCGAAAGAGTTTTACGAATTCCAACAATTTTTCTTTTTGATTTGAAAATAGTTTGAATCGGAGCCTTTCGATTTCTATATCAAAAATAGACTTACGAAGTTGTTTCAACTTATTGATTTCCATTAACTAACCCTAGATCCTTGCCCCTTAAAAATGGATGTTTCTCTTCGAGCTCCATCCTGTACTATTTACATTACAACCCAACAAAAAGACGGATTATAATAGAACAAAGGATGTCGAGCAAAAAGCACCTTCATTTCTACATAATGGAAAGTGGTGGGTTTTGACATCCACAGCTGATCATGTCCTTCAAGTCGCACGTTGCTTTCTACCACATCGTTTCAAACGAAGTTTTACCATAACATTCCTCTAATTTGGAACATTGATTCAATTATGGAATCATGAATAGTCATTGGTTCAGTCGATACATAATAATCTATCTATAGTTCTTCCTTCTATATGAAAGAAATTTCCTTCTATATGCTATATGAAATAAATAGATAATTTAGGAAGAAAAAGCCTCAATAAGAATTCAAACTAACCCATATTGTATGAATGCAATATATTTTTCTTCTTTTTTACTTTTATTATACTTTTCTATTCTAAAAATTATAAAAAAAAAATAAAGAATATCTAATAATAGTACGAATAATAGTACGAAAATAATAATAATATCCCGAATATTATAAATAACACAAATAAACTAATCTTTTTGAATATACCTTGCATCGTCAAATAACCCGATAGATCAAATAACTCGATCGAATAGATCCGCCAATCTCATAGTTCTTCGAGTGCCAATCTTAAGCTTAAGAAATCATTAAAAATAAAAAGCAAGAATCCCATTTTCTCCAATATTTAACTCTTATAAAAAAGGAAAGGTTATTAAAAACAAAAAAAAAGAGCAATTTAGATTCGGATATCGTTATTCTGATATATGAAAAGAGCATGCTCTGGGACGGAAGGATTCGAACCTCCGAATAGCGGGACCAAAACCCGTTGCCTTACCACTTGGCTACGCCCCATTTAGATTTCTATTTGAAACTACTAAACACTAATATGGGTATTCCTTGTTCGTCAATTCCAGTTCCAAATAGCTATGGAATAGATTAGATTCTTGCTACGATTTTTGCACGTATGGATAGAGAATTAAACTGAATTTATTGATCATTACATAGAATTCAATTAAGATATTGTATGAAAGTATGATTTCTTCTATTCTCTTGTAAGAATTGAAGGCTTTTTGATTGGGTGAGTTCAAAGAAGTATTGTTTAGTCTGCCTTATTTTCCTTTCTTCATTTTTTTCCTTATATCAAAAAACATATTAATAACTCAATCAAAATTATCTCCAAGAACAAAATTTTGTTATGCTTAATATCTTTAATTTGATCTGTATCTGTTTTAATTCTGCCCTTTTTTCGAGTAGTTTTTTATTCGCCAAATTGCCCGAGGCCTATGCTTTTTTGAATCCAATCGTAGATTTTATGCCGGTAATACCTCTTCTCTTTTTTCTCTTAGCCTTTGTTTGGCAAGCTGCTGTAAGTTTTCGATAAGATCCTTAATACTGTCCTAGAAAAATTCATGATTGATTCAAGAAAAAAAAATTTAACAATTGAAAAGATCAGATAAGCCTTACACTTTTAACGAACCCTCAATTCAAAGATTGAAATTCTTGGATAGCCATAATAAATCTGGATCATCCCATTTCCTCATTCTGACCCTTTTTCTTTTCGCCGAAGAACCTTATTTAGATTGGAGTCCGCCACAATATATAATTGTTTAATTAGTGGTATGAAAGAATTTTGTTTTGTAATGAACCACTTAACTCTTATTACAAGTGAATTTATGAAAATTCTTTTTGATTTCTATAAATTCTAGAAATCACTTTATTTCTTGGTGTCAAAATCAAAATAAAATAGGATATTAGGATATGTGGTATAGTGGTATAAAAACGGGGAATCTATTCTCTTCTTTTTCCAAAAAAATGATCTTGGAGATTGTGTAATGCTTACGCTTAAACTCTTTGTTTACACCGTAGTTATATTCTTTGTTTCTCTCTTCATCTTCGGATTCCTATCTAATGATCCGGGGCGTAATCCTGGACGCGAAGAATAAAAAAGGGAAAGTTTCTTGCTTCATTTTTAGAAATGGTATTAGGATTTGATCTATTCCACTGCCAAAAACCGAAACGGAAAGAGAGGGATTCGAACCCTCGGTACGAATAACTCGCACAACGGATTAGCAATCCGACGCTTTAGTCCACTCAGCCATCTCTCCTAATTGAGAAAAGATAATTACTATGTTACAGCACACAAAAAGAAATGCTTGAAAAAAGCCCTTTTTACTTTGTTATATAGATTCTTTAGTTTATTATTATTATATAGATTGATTATATAGAATATAGATATATCCAACTTTTATAGAGATATATAGAACTTTTATCAGTAATTCCATTTCATTTATATTATATTCTATATCTTTTATATTCTTAAAATATTCTTAAATAAAACAAGGGCTCTAAAGAAATATCTCAAATAAAAAGAATAAAAAGAATATCGCTTTGATTTCGCTCAAAAGAGGCTTTTTTTTTATTTCCAATTTCCACGGACCGGCCTGGTCAGTACCCGGCCGGGCTCATTTTTTTATTTTCAACTCAAATAACTCATTTTTTCTATGATTCTGCGATCTGACTTGTTTTGTTGTAACAAAAAAATCTTGTTATTGGATTGAATCAACAATCAGAAGCAGAAGAAATCCTATTTCCGTTCCTATGATATAGAATCAAAATATTATTTCTATTCTTTTTTTTCTTCCTATTGTCGAACGCTATCTATCAAAACTCCTATAACACAAGTCTTCTGACAAAAGGCGGCAAGGCTCTAATTTTCAGGATTTTTTATGCTCCTATCTTGTAATCCTATCTTGATTACGCCCAATTCCCCTGTTCGACAAAGGGTCCCTTTATATACAATAATCACATTGTAGCGGGTATAGTTTAGTGGTAAAAGTGTGATTCGTTCTATTAATCCCCTTAAGAGTTAAGGGGTCCCTCGGTTTGATTCATATTCCGAGCAAAAACTTTATTTCTTAAAAGGATTTAATCCTTTACCTCTCGACGAAAGATTTGAGGAAGAATATACATTCTCGTGATTTGTATCCAAGGGCCAATTAAATTATATCAATTCCATTTTTTAGAATTATAAAATTCTATATATTTATAAATATAAATATATAGAATTTCTATTCAATATAAATTAATATTGAAAAATTGGATTATGAAATTACGAAACATAATTTTTTTTTTTGAATTGGATCAATACTTCCAATTGAATAAGTATGAGGAAAAAATCCATGGATAAAGATAGAAAAGTGTATTTCTAATCGTAACTAAATCTTCAATTTTTTTTTGATAGGATAGATTGAAGCAAAATAGCTATTAAACAATAACTTTGGTTTACTAGAGGCATTTACATCTTGTTTTAGCTCGGTGGAAACAAAATGCTTTTCCTAAGGATTTTCTCAAATAGAAATAGAGAACGAAGTAACTAGAAAAATTGTTCTATTCTGATCCCACTCTTCTAGAAGGATCATCTAGAAAGCGAATTGTTTTGAATGCATTCAGACAGAAAAGCTAACATAGATGTTATGGGCTGAATTCTTATTTCATTTCGTTCCTGCCTTATTTATATTTTATCTATTTTCTTTTTTTTTGAATTTAGCCATCTTCCATAAAGGAGCCGAATGAAACCAAAATTTCATGTTCGGTTTTGAATTAGAGACGCTAAAAATAATGAATCAACGTCGACTATAACCCCTAGCCTTCCAA